TCAACAAAAAACTCGAAATCCTATATTCTGTTTTGCTAATAGAACTCGACAAATTTTCTCCAGCAAAAAAAACAAGTGTAAGAAAAAGACTCTTGATACTTTCTTGATTATAAACTTCCGGGGGGTTTGTTTTCGAAAGTGTTGTAAATCCTTATCCTTACGTCTAGGATTCAAGGAAAAACTAGAGTAGTGGAAGAGAATTAGTAAGTCTTGATATGGTAGCCCGGGGAGGGGCTACTAGCGGAGTCTTGAATTCGATTGGATAACGGGAGTGTCTAATTAACTAATGAATGGTTGTAGAAGGGTTGGAAGATACTTTGTATACAGACTGATGAAAGTCTCTGAGTGTTCAGGCATCCAATCAATATTAGATTGGATGGATAATTGGCTTTTCCTTAATGAGGGACACCAAAAGAAAGAATAAGTCTTATTACTGCTACATGTGAGTAACATTCTTTTGATACTTCCAAAAGTGTTACTGCGTATTTTGCTTGTGCTTAATGGTTCTCGATTTTACTCTAAATCATATAAAAACTTGTTATAGGCGGATTTATTGAAGTGTTTCATCAACGGTGTGGTGTGTCAGAATTCCCTTTTCTTTTTGACTCTGCGCCGGTAATTCCACTATTATTAGTGAACAATAATGGAAAAATTCCTTCCTATTTGTTTGATATTAATTTAATAGAGATAGGGGACATAATACACATGGATATAGTAAGTCTTGCTTGGGCTGCTTTAATGGTAGTCTTTACATTTTCACTTTCACTCGTAGTATGGGGAAGAAGTGGACTCTAGGGGTACTCCTAATTGGGTTGAGGAATCAAACCGTATCAATTGTTTTCTAGATCGTTTTGCAAAGCCTTTTTTTAATTTGAACTATTTTATTAGTCTTCATTTCGAAATTCTCGGATTCTAGTGGAGTAATGTATTCTATGAATAATATAGATGAATAATACCCTTTCAATCAAAATCAAACAAACATTTCAAAAATTCCCGTGTTCGTATTTCGAAAGTAAAAGGGATGGATGATAGGCAATTTATTAAAAAAAAAGAATTCTTCCTAAATTGTCTATTTTGATCAACCAGCTCTTACCAAAGTTATATATGGACAATGAGGGACAGGGAACCTCCCCCTTTTTTTCTGTATTTGTTTGTTTTTATTTCCTCCCTGTTCAAAGAGAAAAAAAGTAGTTCTTTTATTTAAAAAGATCTTGCCTTAGTGTAGTCACATATTGGACACTTACCCCTGTTTTATTTTTTTTATTATTTTAGGAATTTCATTTCTACCATGCTTTATTGACTCATTTCCTATCATGGATCAAAGAAAAGAAGGTAAATTAAAAATCGGTAGGGTAGACCCCTTTTTCGAAACGAAATACGAAGAAAAGTTAGCATAGAACTCTTTGGATCATCTGTCAACTGCTCAATGAATTACTTCTTTGGAATGTTAAAAAAAAAGATTACTTGATTTTATTTTCTTCTTTTTTTTTTATTAAATTAATATATGCCTATTCCAGTGCATTTTTCCTTCATTTCTGATTCTTTTCAATATGAATCTCGGTATCCATTAAAAGAATCAAATCCATGAAATGAAAGAATTAGAAAATTGTAAGACTTGCCTTTCAATTATTTCAGATTGATTGAAATCAACACAAATAAAGCGAAGAACTCAAATTAAAATACTATGTACATTACATATATTTAATTGATATCGACATGTATGAAGATACATATTGTAGATTCATCTATATTAAGCTTCTATCTTTATACATTACAATAATAGATATAGATAATAGATAGTATGGTAGAAAGATTCATATTTTTTTCTACCATACTATCGAGTTTTATAGGATACTGCTGATTCTATTCCATTCATTTTATTTAAGATAAGGCGTGAAATTGGAATCCTTTTTCTTAAATCCTTGATAAAAAGTCAAGTTTCATTCAAATTAATCACCTTGACTGACAGTTTTTACGTATATTATAAGTAAAAAAGCGGTAGGAACTAGAATGAACAGTGCTGTAGCAATAAATGCGAGAATATTTACTTCCATAATTTCATTGTTTTTTTTTACTTCGCAATAACTCGGGATTTAATCCCATAGAGATGATAAATTTTTCGCTTGTAAATTCAATGCGATGACTTCCATTTCAATGACATCGAATCGGATCAATATCATGAATAACAATATCTAAGCTATCAAATCGATTCACCGTCGAGAATTGAATAGTATAACATAGGAAGATCTTTTATCCACACCGAATACAAACAAAATTGGATTCCTGGCCCAATCAAAAGAATTCCTTTATTTATATATATTCTTTTCCACTCTTTCTTTTCGATAATCTACCGCCTTCATCATCTGATGATGTATCATCTGACTGCTTTTCCACTTTCACCGTTTACAAATAGTTTACAAATAAACCCCAACAAAAAAAAAAATAGAAAAGAAAAAATAAATAAAAAAAAGATATCCTTGGGAATGAAATTCTGTCATTT